TTCCTGCGGACTCTTCGTCTCCTAATTCCTTCCATTCTACCAAAGAATTCTCTGTAATAATTCGCAAATCCGAATCGGCTAATTGTTCTCTGATAGCACCTGCCCCCGTAGATATTTCTCGGTTTCGAAATGTCTCGAAACCTTGAGTAGTAAAAAAGAGTGGGATGCTGTATTTCCAGGATTGGATTTCATATTCGAATGAACCTCGTAATCGTAAGAAAGTAGGTTTTTTAACTATAGGCCTAGCAAAAGAAAAATCGAGATAGGTTCCTATAGTATTGGATTTCCCCCCCTCACAATCGGACGTGAAGGTTTCCTCTCATCCGGCTCAAGTAGTTAAACCAAATAAAGAAAAGGGTTCTTCTTCTTTTTAAACTTTGTTTGAGAAAACCTTACAAAAAGCTACTCTTTACTCAAGTTCCCAGTAAGGACCAGCCTTTCATTGATTCATTCTTATCTTATTTTATATTTTATTATATTTTCTTTTTGATTTTCATCACTCTAACCTTTTTGACTTTGCTTTTATATTAAAAAAAAAAAAGAAATGTGAAATTATTGAGTAGTCTACTTCCCCTCAAATGATGAATCCCCTGAAAGGAATATTTTGGGACTCGTAAAGGATTTCTTTGTCTATATATTGTATTGTTCCATTTGATCTTTTTTAGGTCTCTACTCACCTCGATGGTTATGTGCATGATATCCCTTGAAGCATATATGCGATAGATAAGCTCCTGTAACCATGCTATATTCGCTTGCGCTTGCCTGAACAGAATTTCTTTCTCAAAGAAATGGAATGTATAATTCCACAAAAAGTCTTTTTTCACGAGGTATAACTAACTATTCCTATATTATCTGTTACAGAATCAGACCATGGATCAATTCCCCTTTTCTTACATTTTGAAGTCTTGAATGCACCCATAATTCTGAGCTTCATGTTCCTCCTCCCAAGATACATGTCAGAGCCGGGGGCATCCCAATCAAATTAAATGGGATGACAGTTTCTCAGTCTAAATCTGTCAAATGAAAATTTTGATCAAATCACACATCGCAATATACTAGGCCCTCTAATTCCCTAAGGGGCTTATCTAAAATATTCGCAATATAACTAGGAAGACGTTTCAAATACCACACATGAGTCACTGGACATGTCAGTTTGACGTATCCCATTTGGTACCTTCGTATCCGAGAATCAACAAATTCCACTCCGCATTCTTCACAAAATTTCGGGTCTTCTTTTTCAGTCCCAATCCCTCGGTAATTTCCACAAGCACAAATCCCACTTTTTATGGGTCCGAAAATTCTTTCACAAAACAATCCATCTTTCTCCGGTTTATTAGTTTTATAATGAAAAGTATAGGGTTTTGTCACCTCTCCGACTATCTCTCCATTGGGTAAAATTTTTTTTGCCCAAGCCATGATTTGTTGAGGGGAAACTGGTCCAATTCGAAGTTGTTGATGTTTATACTGGTCGATCATAGAATAGAAATTCTGATTCATTGAGATCAAGCTTCCTTCCTGTCCATCTGAAAGTTCTTTTCAGATACAAGGAAATGATTCAGTTCCAGGGACAAAGATCGTAGTTCTCGAACGAGCAATCGAAAAGATTCTGGAGCACCCTCTGGATTAGGTACTGTTGCTCCAATAATCGTAGCACCAAGTACTTCCTGACGAGCTCTAATATGATCAGATTTATAAGTAAGCATCTCTTGTAAAATATGAGCAACACCAAATCCCTCTAGAGCCCAAACTTCCATTTCTCCTACTCTTTGTCCCCCTTGTTTGGCCCTCCCTCTAAGGGGTTGTTGTGTAACAAGTGCGTAATGCCCACTGGAACGTCCATGGATTTTATCATCAACTTGATGAATTAATTTTAGGATATAGGACTTTCCTATTAGAACAGGTTGTTCAAAAAGATCTCCCGTTCTTCCATCAAATATTCTGCTTTTTCCCGGGTGTTCGGGTTCAAATACCCATGGATTTTTTGTTTTCTTACTGGCTTCATATAATTCAGAAAACACTAGTTTTCTTGAGGCCTCTTGCTCATATCTCTCATCAAAAGGTCCTATTCTATAATGTTTATTTAGGAGATCCCCCGCTAACCCGAGCGAACATTCAAATATCTGTCCCACATTCATTCGTGAGGGGACTCCTAATGGGTTGAATACCATATCAACGGGCGTTCCATCTTGCAAATAGGGCATATCTTGTCTAGACAAAATCTTAGAAATTATACCCTTATTCCCATGCCTTCCAGCTACTTTATCACCTACTTTGATTTCACGTTTCTGTGAAATATATACACGAATCTTTTCTGGATTAGAATTGGAAACTCCCTTTCTATGGATCCATCTCACATCAATAACTCGACCCCTTCCTCCTATAGGTAGTCTTAGAGAAGTTTCTTTTGAAGTGGATACCTGAATACCAAGTATAGCTCGTAATAATCTATCCTCCGGAGCATATGACGATTCGCTCGCTGTCTGAGGTGTTAATTTACCTACTAAGATATCACCTGTTTCTATCCAAGATCCCAGCATCACAATTCCATTTCTGTCTAAATTTTGGAGTAAACGAGCCTCTAAATGCGGGATATCCTTAGTGATTCTTTCAGGACCTTGGCTTGTTACATGAGTCTGAATTTCATATTTCCGGATGTGAAAAGAAGTATAAATATCTTCATAGACCAGACGTTCGCTAATTAGTACTGCATCTTCAAAATTGTAACCTTCCCATGGCATATAAGCTACTAATACATTTTTTCCTAAAGCGAGTTCCCCACCAGCTGTAGCCGCACCGTCCGCTAGAATTTGTCCCTTTTTAATGTATTTACCCCGCTGAACCTGAGTTTTTTGATGCATACAAGTATTTTTGTTGGAACGTTGATACATAACTAATGGAATGCTTATAGTATCCCCATTACTTGAGAAAATGATCTTTTGAGTATCAGTATAAATGATTTTTCCCTTGCGTTCGGCTATAGCTGAAATCCCCGAATCTAGAGCCGTTTGGCCTTCCAACCCAGTTCCAACAATGCACTTCTCGGACCGAGAAAGGGGAACTGCTTGGCGCTGCATATTAGAACTCATTAAAGCTCGATTCGCATCATTATGCTCGATAAAAGGAATGAGGGAAGCTCCAATAGAAAAATATTGGAAAGGAAAAATGCTTCTAAGATGAATCTCTTCCCATGCAATAGTCAGGAATTCTTGACGATATCGAGCTGGAACAACCTGTTGTTCTTGAATACCCCGATTCAAGGCCAAAGAATTTCCTGCTGCTACCATATAATATTCATCTCTATTTGGTGATAAATAAAACATCTGTGCATTTTTTGATCTATCAGATAATTCATAAAACGGACTCTCTATAGATCCCCAATAACCAACCTTCACATGAATAGCTAATGATCCAATAAGTCCAACATTGATTCCTTCGGACGTGTCGATTGGGCAAATACGTCCATAGTGACTCGGGTGGATATCTCGTATCCGAAAACTAGCAGTTCGCCCCGTCAATCCTCCAGGACCCAAATAACTCCATTTTCGCCCATGAACGATTTGTGTCAACGGATTAGTTCGATCCAAAACTTGAGATAAAGGGTGTAGGCCAAAAAACGATTCATAAGTAGTTGTTAATGAAGTTGAAGTTACCAAATTTTGAGGAGTCGGTATCAATTTATGCCTGATTGCTCCACATATAGTTCCTCGAACCGTATTCTCTAAACGAACAAGAGCCAATCCGAATTGATCCTGTAATAGATCTGCTACAGAACGAATACGTTTATTTCTCAAGTGATTCATATCGTCAAGTGTACCCATTCCCAATTTCATTCCAATCAAATGATCCACAGCAGCCAATAGATCTCGTGGTAACAAGAATGTATTGTTTTGGGGTATATCAAGATTAAGTCTCCGGTTCATATTTCGTCGACCAATCTTTCCTAATTCACATCTTTGTTGAAAAAATTTCTTTTGTAATTCCTTGCATAAGGACTCATAAAATACCGGATCCCCCCCTACACAAGCAAATTGTTGATAAAATTCCAAAATAGCATTTTCTTTTGACCCAATCTTTTTTTTCTCTTTATCATTCGGGAAAGACAAGAAAATTTCAGGGTAACAAACATTATCTAGAATTTCTCTTATATTCAAACCCATAGCTGATGATAGAACTAGAATAGATATTTTTTGTTTTCTACTTACACGGGCCCATATCCTTGCTTTTCTATCAATTTCTAATTCCGACCTTCCCCCCCAATCCGATATTATAGTACAAGTATAGACAGAAATTCCGTTATGTTCCAACTCTGAACGGTAGTAAATACCGGGACTTTGCAATATTTGGTTGATCACAATTCGGTATATTCCATTTACTATAGAGGTTCCAAAAGAATTCATTATAGGGATGTTTCCAATAAAAACGGTTTGTTCTTGCATATTTCTACCGGTTTTCCAAATTAAGACCGCGGGGACATATAATTCAGAAGAATATGTGAGTGATTCATACACAGCATCTCTTTCTTTTATCAAGGGCTCTACCAATTGATATGTTTCCACAAATAATTGAAATTCAATTTCTTGATCTCTATCTTCAATTTTTTGAAACTTATGAAATTCTTCCGTCAAGCCCTTATTAATGAACCTACAAAATCCCTCAAATTGTATCTGACTAAATCCAGGTATTGTGGACATTCCCTCATTTCCATTCTGGAGCATCTTAATCTGAAATTTCCTATTTATTGAAAAAATCCCATTATTGGCTTGGCTCACTATTCATCGAACCCTACCGATTGATCTAGCAATGATGGAATGGATATTCTGTTTACTGAATCACATAAAATTTGAGTCAACTCCATCCATATATATCATACGTATGAACGGAAGCAAGACAGAAAAATGGAGGGCATTTTTGATACAAGTTCAAATTTGAGCTTGAGCCAGGTACAAATAAAAAGAAATGGAAATTGATAAAGCATTCCTGGGAAAAATTCTGTCACTTAGGCTGATGGAGTCTTTTATCGGATGTCAAAATTGATTCAATTTATACCTAATTCTTTTATTATGATATTACGATCAAGGGTACAAAAAAATAAAAATTCAATGAATTAAGGATTCAATCTGCTCTCTATGAATGAGATAAAAACAGAAGAATCAGGAACAGCATAGAGTTTCCCCTTTTTTTAGCACACGCAATTGAATGTTCAAAAAGGAATTCGCAAATCTTTTTTTGATCGTATAATTTCTAAAATACAATGGAATTGCATACGTATTACGTATATAGTCATAGGAGTAATCTTTAGGAAGTACATGCCAATATAGCTATCTAGCTATCCGTATATCACATCTTTTATCATAATTGAACTTGGTGCAACATAGGTTAGGTCGCACTCTATCATAATGTCTATCTTCTATTCATATTCAAGTACTATATAGGGATATGTGCATAAGAAATAGAACCGGGTTCGGTATTCACGTATAAAAATTTCTGTTCTGGGGTTTACATATGACCATATATTTTCTTATAATTAGAATTGATAATGATTAGTCGTAAATCAATTGGATTTTGCATCCATTAACCATTAAGGTAATACAAATGGATATACAAAATGAAGAGCTATTCGCTAATTCAAAGTAAGTAAGAGTAAAAGAGTAATTAAGTAAATAGTTAATGAAGTCAAGAATGAATTATTCTAAATTGCCCTGCATTTTACAGTCTGTGACCGGGGCCGGGAATCTTTTCACTTTTCTATAGATCTATCGAATCTATAGAAAAGTGAAAAGAGAAGGTAAGTTTTTAAGCGACGCGTGTTTTGAGATAAAATCAATCGAAGAAAAGGATAGGATAGAAAAAGGATCCAATAAAAAAGAGGAATTCTTTTTTGGAAAAGGATAAGTACAATGGGATTCAAGATCCAAAAAGAAAAGAAATTAAGAAAGTAAAAAATTTAAATCAAAACAAAATGAGGAAAGGAATAGAAATAGAAAATAGAAAGAAATAGAAATATATAGAATATAAGTATAAGAATATATATATATATAATTTATATATAATATAATTAATATATAATATAATATATAATTATTCTAATTATATTCTAATTATAGATATTCTAATTATAGAATTTTATCTAATTATAGAATTTTATAGAATTTCTTTATCTTTATCCATTTTGGATGGAATTTGGCGGCATGGCCAAGTGGTAAGGCGGGGGACTGCAAATCCTTTATCCCCAGTTCGAATCTGGGTGTCGCCTGATCAACAAAAAAATACTTGAAATTTATTAATCCTGTTGATCGAACTTGACGAATTCTTGCCCCGTAAAAGCATAGGCAAGGGCTAGGTCTGTTGATACTTGATTTTGAGAACTCGTAGGGCCTATAAAAGCCTGTCATCTTTTTTCTCAAAATCTGGGTTCTGAGTGTGGCTCAAAAAGGTACCAAGAAATCTGAAGCAACCCAATCTTATTAATGATTGATTTGGGCTATTCTGAATTGAATCAAATAAAAGAAATAGTGAGAATTCATTCTGGGTATCAGAACTATGAAAGTAAGAAGTCGGAAATCTTGGTATCCAAAGGTTCCTAAGAGACACTCCTTTTTGGCTACTAAGGTTGAAGAAAGGATTCTAAAAAAGACTATAAAGACTCCCTAATTATTTTAAACTAGAACTTTCTTAATATTGAGGTAGTGTCTACTAACTCTGTTTGCGATGAAATTAGATTGGATAGGCTGATGGTAAATTCATTGAATAATTGTGACAAAGAACTGAAGATACTTTGTATTCAGACTGACTAGAGGCTCTGAGTGCTGCTCATAAATTTAATCAGAATGGTTGAATGGCTCTTCTTTCTATTTACTATTTATATATTTTTTTATATATTTTTCTTTTTTTTTTCAATTCTTTCTTATTCAATAGAATTCTATTGAATAAGAAATCTAGGAACTTTTTATGAGTAGATTCATGAAATTGTTTCATAAAGAACCGTAAGTAAGAATCCTATTTTTCTTTCTATTTCATTTATATTGAGTATAGATAAAAGATCTTCCTATGTTATACTATGTTAGACTCTTCAATTCGCGACGATAAATTTATTTGATATTGTTATTCATAATATTGTTAGTATCATCAAGATGCAATTCATACCTTTGAATTGATAGGAGTCCACTTTATCATCTCTATGGGATTAGATCCCGAATTATTGTATCCCGAATTATTGTGAAAGAAGAAAACAAAGAGATTATGGAAGTCAATATTCTTGCGCTTATTGCTACTGCGCTGTTCATTTTAGTTCCTACTGCCTTTTTACTTATCATATACGTCAAAACAGTCAGCCAAAATGATTAATTTGAATGAAACTTGAATTATTCATTTTTATCAATGATTGAAGAAATGAAAGGGTTTAAAACTCTAGTTAAGTCTTAAATGAAATGTGGAATCAGAAGTATCTGAGATAGTGTGGTAGAAAGAGCTATATATAGCTCTTTCTACCACACTATACAA